GCTATCGTAGCTTAAGTAAAGCATAACACTGAAGATGTTAAGATGAGCCCTAGAAAGCTCCGAAAGCATAAAGGCTTGGTCCTGACTTTTCTATCAACTTTAGCCTAACTTACACATGCAAGTATCCGCACCCCTGTGAGAATGCCCCACAGTTTCCCCGCTAGGAAACAAGGAGCCGGCATCAGGCACAACAACAGTTTGCCCAAGACGCCTTGCTAAGCCACACCCTCAAGGGAACTCAGCAGTGATAAACATTAAGCCATAAGTGAAAACTTGACTTAGCCAAGGCTAAGAGGGCCGGTAAAACTCGTGCCAGCCACCGCGGTTATACGAGAGGCCCAAGCTGATAGACATCGGCGTAAAGCGTGGTTAGGAGTGTTACATTATTAAAGTCGAATGTTTTCAAAGCTGTTATACGCATCCGAAAACTAGAAGCACAACAACGAAGGTGACTTTACAATTTCTGAATCCACGAAAGCTAAGGCACAAACTGGGATTAGATACCCCACTATGCCTAGCCTTAAACATTGATAGAAAACTACATTTCTATCCGCCTGGGAACTACGAGCATAAGCTTAAAACCCAAAGGACTTGGCGGTGCTTTAGATCCACCTAGAGGAGCCTGTTCTAGAACCGATAACCCCCGTTAAACCTCACCTTTTCTTGTTTAACCCGCCTATATACCACCGTCGTCAGCTTATCCTGTGAAGGATTACTAATAAGCAGAATTGGCACAGCCCAAAACGTCAGGTCGAGGTGTAGCGTACGGAAAGGGAAGAAATGGGCTACATTCTCTACCCTAGAGAATACGAATGATAAACTGAAAAACGTATCTGAAGGAGGATTTAGTAGTAAGGAGAAAATAGAGTGTCCTCCTGAAACTGGCCCTGAAGCGCGCACACACCGCCCGTCACTCTCCCCAAGCTTACCATATTTATTAAATAAAACATTTTAATTGCAAAGGGGAGGCAAGTCGTAACATGGTAAGTGTACTGGAAAGTGCACTTGGACAAATCAGAGTATAGCTAAGACAGCAAAGCATCTCCCTTACACTGAGAAGTCGCCCGTGCAAATCGGGTTACCCTGAAGCCCAACAGCTAGCCTAAACAACCAAAAACAACAACTAAACATAAATAAACCCAAATGCACCCAAGCAACTAAACAAACCATTTTTCCCCTTTAGTATAGGAGATAGAAAAAGACATTTGAGCGATAGAAAAAGTACCGCAAGGGAAAGCTGAAAGAGAAATGAAACAACCCAGTAAAGCAGAAAAAAGCAGAGACACCCCCTCGTACCTTTTGCATCATGATTTAGCTAGTACCCTCTAAGCAAAAAGAATTTTAGTTTAGCCCCCCGAAACTAAGTGAGCTACTCCAAGGCAGCCTACCATTAGGGCGCACCCGTCTCTGTGGCAAAAGAGTGGGAAGAACTTCGAGTAGAGGTGACAGACCTACCGAACTTAGTTATAGCTGGTTGCCTGAGAACTGGATAGAAGTTCAGCCCTTTACATTTCTTAAGCCAACTTTTGTTGTACTTCACCTGACAAAAAGAATGCAAAGGAGTTAGTTAAAGGAGGTACAGCTCCTTTATTTCAAGACACAACTTCCCCAGGAGGATAAAGATCATACTAATCAAGGGACCTATGTTTTGGTGGGCCTAAAAGCAGCCATCCTAGCAGAAAGCGTTAAAGCTCAAACATAATATCTCCCATCAATCCTGATAACCTCTCTGACTCCCCTATTATTAACAGGCCCTCCTATGCCCCCATAGGACAGATTATGCTAATATGAGTAATAAGAAAGAAAAGACTTTCTCCAAGCACAAGTGTATATCGGAACGAACCCACACCGAAAATTAAAGGCCCCAAAAACAGAGGGAAATGAAAACATTTTAAAGAACAAGAAATACACTCAACCACTCGCCTTTAACCCCACACTGGTGTGCCTATTAAGGAAAAACTAAAAGAGAAAGAAGGAACTCGGCAAACACAAGCCTCGCCTGTTTACCAAAAACATCGCCTCTTGAAAACTATATATAAGAGGTCCCGCCTGCCCTGTGACTCTAAGTTTAACGGCCGCGGTATCTTAACCGTGCGAAGGTAGCGCAATCACTTGTCTCTTAAATAGGGACCTGTATGAATGGCATAACGAGGGCTTAGCTGTCTCCTTTCTCAAGTTAATGAAATTGACCTTCCCGTGCAGAGGCGGGAATATACCCATAAGACGAGAAGACCCTATGGAGCTTTAGGCGCAAGAACTGCTCATGTAAAAAACCTCTAACAAAAGAATATAACCTTATGACTTCAGTTCACATGCCTTTGGTTGGGGCGACCGCGGGGAAACAAAAAACCCCCACGTGGACTGGGATAACAAATCCTAGAAACAAGAGCTCCCGCTCTAGTCAACAGAACTTCTGACCTTACCGATCCGGCAAAAGCCGATCAACGGACCGAGTTACCCTAGGGATAACAGCGCAATCCCCTTATAGAGCCCATATCGACAAGGGGGTTTACGACCTCGATGTTGGATCAGGATGTCCTAATGGTGCAGCCGCTATTAAGGGTTCGTTTGTTCAACGATTAAAATCCTACGTGATCTGAGTTCAGACCGGAGTAATCCAGGTCGGTTTCTATCTATGATGTAATTTATTTCAGTACGAAAGGACCAAAAAAATAAGGCCCCTGTTTCTTACAAGCCTTCCCCTCACTTACTGACCTCCACTCAAGTAAGCAAGAGGGTACAACCCTTAGGCCATAGAACATGGCATATTAAGGTGGCAGAGCCCGGACATTGCAAAAGGCCTAAGCCCTTTCCACAGAGGTTCAAGTCCTCTCCTTAATTATGATCTCCACAATTATTACCCACGTCATCAACCCCTTAGCCTTTATTGTCCCAGTCCTCCTAGCTGTAGCCTTCCTTACCCTAATTGAACGAAAAGTTCTTGGCTATATACAACTACGAAAAGGTCCTAATATCGTGGGACCATACGGCCTCCTTCAACCCATCGCAGACGGTGTTAAACTATTTATTAAAGAACCCGTCCGCCCTTCTACCTCTTCTCCTATCCTCTTCCTCTTAACCCCCATGCTTGCCCTAACCCTAGCGATAACTCTGTGAGCCCCAATCCCAATACCATACCCCGTCTTAGACCTGAACCTAACCATTTTATTTCTACTTGCACTATCTAGCCTTGCCGTCTACTCAATTCTAGGATCAGGCTGAGCATCCAATTCTAAATATGCCCTAATCGGAGCATTACGAGCCGTTGCACAAACAATTTCTTACGAAGTAAGCCTGGGGCTTATCCTGCTATGCCTAATTATTTTAACAGGAGGATTTACTTTACATACCTTTAATGTAGCCCAGGAGAATGTATGGCTAGTCCTACCCGCCTGACCACTAGCAGCAATATGATACATCTCAACACTAGCAGAAACAAACCGGGCGCCATTTGATCTCACAGAAGGAGAATCCGAACTGGTCTCAGGCTTTAATGTTGAATACGCAGGAGGCCCCTTCGCACTATTTTTCCTAGCAGAGTACGCAAATATTCTTCTGATAAACACCCTGTCAGCACTTTTGTTCCTAGGAGCTTCACACATTCCTACAATTCCAGAGCTTACCTCAATCAATTTAATAACAAAAGCAGCCCTCCTCTCCATGCTATTCCTCTGAGTTCGAGCCTCCTACCCCCGGTTTCGTTATGATCAACTTATGCACTTAGTTTGAAAAAACTTCCTCCCCCTAACCCTAGCACTAGTTATTTGATACTTAGCCCTCCCAATTTCTTTAGCAGGCCTGCCCCCTCAGCTATAACTAGGAGTTGTGCCTGAAGTTTAAGGGCCACTTTGATAGAGTGTAATACGGGGGTTAAAGTCCCCCCAACTCCTTAGAAAGAAGGGGTTCGAACCCTACCTGGAGAGATCAAAACTCTCTGTGCTTCCACTACACCACTTACTAGTAAAGTCAGCTAAAAAAGCTTTTGGGCCCATACCCCAAACATGTTGGTTAAAATCCTTCCTTTGCTAATGAACCCTTACATCTTAACCACCTTATTATTGAGCTTAGGTTTAGGCACCACACTGACGTTTATAAGTTCTCATTGACTTCTCGCCTGAATAGGACTTGAAATCAACACCCTCGCCATCATCCCGCTTATGGCACAACACCACCACCCCCGAGCCATCGAGGCAACAACAAAATACTTCCTTGCCCAAGCAACCGCCGCCGCCACTCTTATGTTTGCTGCAGTGACAAACGCCTGAATCGAAGGACAATGAGACATTACCCAAATGTCCCACCCCCTGCCAAGCACCATTATTACCATTGCTTTAGCACTAAAAATTGGTCTTGCACCCCTACATTCATGAATACCTGAGGTTCTACAAGGCCTTAACCTAACCACAGGACTCCTTATATCCACATGACAAAAACTAGCGCCATTTGCCCTTTTACTACAAATGCAACCCGCCAATCCTAATCTCATGATTTTCCTCGGACTGACCTCAACACTTATTGGGGGCTGAGGGGGACTAAACCAAACACAACTCCGAAAAATTCTAGCATACTCCTCTATCGCCCACCTTGGTTGAATGATTCTTGTACTACAATTCTCTCCCTCCCTCACATTCCTTGCCCTAATTACATATTTTGTAATAACCGCCGCTACCTTCCTCACATTTAAAATTAATAACGCCACAAACATTAACTCTTTAACCCTCTCCTGAACAAAAACCCCAGCACTCACCTCCATAGTTCCTTTAATACTTCTCTCCCTTGGAGGCCTTCCCCCTCTCACAGGCTTCATGCCAAAATGAATAATTATTCTGGAACTCTCCAAGCAAGGCCTAGCCGCTATCACAACATTAGCCGCACTAAGCGCCCTCCTCAGCCTATACTTTTACCTCCGAATCACCTACGCCGCAACCCTCACAATATCCCCCAATACAACTACAGGAGTAAGCCCCTGACGACTTCAATCAACGCAAACAACCCTTCCGTTAGCATTAACCTCCGTTATGGCAATATGCCTCCTCCCCCTAACACCAGGACTTCTAGCAATCCTCACCCTTTAGAGACTTAGGCTAACCAGACCTAGGGCCTTCAAAGCCCTCAGTGGGAGTGAAAATCTCTCAGCCTCTGTAAGACTTGCGGGACACTACCCCACATCTCCTGTATGCAAAACAGGTACTTTAATTAAGCTAAAGCCTTTCTAGACAGGCAGGCCTCGATCCTACAAAATCTTAGTTAACAGCTAAGCGCTCAAACCAGCGAGCATCCGTCTACTTTCTCCCGCCTAGTCCGGGAAAATAGGCGGGAGAAAGCCCCGGCAGGGAATTAGCCTGCTTCTTTAGATTTGCAATCTAATATGTAAAACACCTCAGAGCTGGTACGAAGAGGACTTGAACCTCTGTACATGGGGCTACAATCCACCGCTTAACCCTCAGCCATCATACCCGTGGCAACTACCCGTTGACTCTTTTCAACCAATCACAAAGATATCGGCACCCTTTATATGATTTTTGGTGCCTGAGCTGGAATAGTAGGAACTGCATTAAGCCTATTAATTCGAGCAGAACTAAGCCAACCCGGCGCCCTTCTCGGGGATGACCAAATTTATAACGTAATTGTAACCGCTCACGCTTTTGTAATAATTTTCTTTATAGTAATACCAATTATGATCGGAGGGTTTGGAAACTGACTGATCCCCCTAATGATTGGAGCCCCTGACATGGCATTCCCCCGAATGAACAACATGAGCTTTTGGCTCCTCCCCCCTTCCTTTCTACTTCTTCTTGCATCTTCCGGTGTTGAAGCTGGGGCTGGGACCGGATGAACTGTTTATCCCCCTCTTGCAGGCAACTTAGCCCATGCGGGGGCCTCTGTAGATTTAACAATTTTCTCCCTCCACCTAGCAGGTATTTCTTCAATTCTTGGAGCAATCAACTTCATCACAACTATTATTAACATGAAACCCCCAGCCATCTCTCAATACCAAACGCCCCTGTTCGTATGAGCTGTTCTCATCACCGCTGTCCTCCTCCTCCTTTCACTCCCTGTCCTTGCTGCAGGCATTACAATGCTTCTCACTGACCGGAACTTAAATACAACTTTCTTCGACCCTGCGGGAGGAGGAGACCCAATTTTATACCAACACCTATTCTGATTCTTTGGACATCCTGAAGTGTATATTCTTATCCTCCCCGGATTTGGAATAATCTCCCATATCGTAGCCTACTACTCAGGTAAAAAAGAACCTTTCGGCTATATGGGCATGGTTTGAGCCATGATGGCAATCGGCCTGCTTGGTTTTATCGTATGAGCACATCACATGTTCACAGTAGGAATGGATGTTGACACCCGAGCTTACTTCACCTCAGCTACTATGATTATTGCCATCCCAACCGGTGTAAAAGTCTTTAGCTGACTAGCCACACTTCACGGAGGCGCCATTAAATGAGAAACACCACTATTATGAGCCCTCGGGTTCATCTTCCTGTTTACAGTTGGGGGCCTAACAGGCATTGTTCTAGCCAACTCGTCCCTAGACATTGTTCTACATGACACTTACTATGTAGTCGCCCACTTCCACTACGTACTCTCTATGGGAGCCGTATTTGCCATTGTAGCGGCCTTCGTCCACTGATTCCCCCTATTCTCAGGCTATACCCTCCACGACACTTGAACTAAAATCCACTTCGGAGTAATGTTCGCCGGAGTAAACCTAACCTTCTTCCCTCAACACTTCCTCGGCCTTGCAGGAATGCCTCGTCGATACTCAGACTACCCCGATGCCTACACATTGTGAAACACTGTATCCTCTATTGGCTCCCTAATTTCCCTCGTTGCTGTAATCATGTTCCTTTTCATTATTTGAGAAGCATTTGCAGCCAAACGAGAAGTTCTATCCGTAGAACTAGCGTCAACAAACGTTGAGTGACTTCACGGCTGCCCTCCACCCTACCACACATTTGAGGAACCTGCATTCGTTCAAGTTCAGTCCCACTAACTCGAGAAAGGAGGGAATTGAACCCCCATGAATTGGTTTCAAGCCAAACACATAACCACTCTGCCACTTTCTTCATAAGATACTAGTAAAACGACCATTACACTGCTTTGTCAAGGCAGAATTGTGGGTTAAATCCCCACGTATCTTGCACATGGCCCATCCCTCACAATTAGGACTTCAAGATGCAGCCTCACCTGTTATAGAGGAACTTCTTCACTTTCACGATCACGCCTTAATAATTGTGTTCTTAATTAGCACACTTGTTCTATATATTATTGTTGCTATGGTATCAACCAAGCTTACAAACAAATACATTCTGGATTCTCAAGAAATTGAGATTATCTGGACGGTTCTTCCGGCCATTATCCTTATTCTTATTGCACTGCCCTCCCTTCGAATTTTGTACCTAATGGATGAAATTAATGACCCTCATTTAACCATTAAAGCCATAGGACATCAATGATACTGAAGCTACGAATACACTGACTACGAAGACCTCGGCTTTGACTCTTATATAATCCCCACTCAAGACCTCGCCCCTGGTCAGTTCCGGCTACTAGAAGCAGACCACCGAATGGTAGTACCTGTTGAATCCCCAGTCCGGGTCCTAGTCTCCGCAGAAGATGTTCTTCACTCTTGAGCAGTCCCAGCTCTTGGAGTTAAAATAGATGCAGTCCCAGGACGCCTAAACCAAACAGCCTTTATTACATCTCGCCCAGGAGTTTTCTACGGACAATGCTCAGAAATTTGTGGAGCAAATCACAGCTTTATACCAATCGTCGTTGAAGCTGTTCCCCTAGAACACTTTGAAAACTGATCCCTAGCAATACTTGAAGACGCCTCGCTAAGAAGCTAAATCGGGCCCTAGCGTTAGCCTTTTAAGCTAAAGATTGGTGATCCCCAACCACCCTTAGTGACATGCCCCAGCTAAATCCTGCCCCTTGGTTTGCTATCCTTGTCTTCTCTTGATTTGTTCTCTTAACTGTAATTCCTCCTAAAGTATTAGCCCACACATTTCCAAATGAGCCCACTACCCAAAGCACTGAAAAACCTAAAACAGAATCCTGAACCTGACCATGACACTAAGCTTCTTTGACCAATTTATAAGTCCTGTCTTCCTAGGCATTCCCCTAATTGCCCTTGCCCTTCTTCTTCCTTGACTGTTATTCCCAACCCCCACATCCCGATGAATGAACAGCCGTCTTCTGACTCTACAAAGCTGGTTCATCAATCGATTCACTAACCAACTTCTCCTCCCAATTAACTTTGGAGGCCACAAATGGGCCCTCATCCTAATGTCCTTAATGCTGTTTCTTATCACACTCAACATGCTTGGCCTTCTTCCGTACACTTTTACGCCCACAACCCAACTGTCCCTAAACATGGGCCTCGCCGTCCCACTATGACTGGCCACAGTTATTATTGGCCTCCGAAATCAGCCTACTATTGCTCTAGGACATCTCCTTCCAGAAGGTACCCCTACTCCCCTTATCCCCGTTCTCATTATTATCGAGACTCTAAGCCTGTTTATTCGCCCACTTGCCCTAGGAGTCCGACTGACTGCCAATCTGACTGCAGGCCACCTCCTCATTCAACTCATCGCCACTGCAGCCTACGTTCTTCTACCCTTAATACCAACCGTCGCCATCATCACTACCGTTCTTCTATTCTTACTAACACTACTGGAAGTTGCCGTAGCTATGATTCAAGCCTATGTATTCGTCCTTCTCCTAAGCCTCTACCTACAAGAAAACGTCTAATGACCCATCAAGCACACGCATACCACATGGTTGACCCTAGTCCCTGGCCCCTAACAGGCGCCGCTGCCGCTTTGTTAATAACATCCGGTCTAGCAATTTGATTTCACTACAACTCAACAACCCTTATAGCCCTCGGCACCGTCCTTCTCCTCTTAACTATATATCAATGATGACGAGACATTATTCGAGAAGGCACATTCCAAGGACACCACACAATCCCCGTCCAAAAAGGCCTCCGTTACGGAATAATCCTGTTTATTACTTCAGAAGTATTCTTCTTCCTTGGCTTCTTCTGGGCCTTTTACCACGCAAGCCTAGCCCCTACCCCAGAGTTAGGGGGCTGCTGGCCACCCACAGGTATCACAACCCTCGATCCATTTGAAGTGCCACTCCTAAATACAGCAGTTCTACTAGCCTCAGGAGTTACAGTAACATGGGCCCACCACAGCATTATGGAGGGAGAGCGAAAACAAGCAATTCAGTCCCTACTACTAACAATTCTGCTTGGCTTTTACTTTACATTCCTTCAAGGGATGGAGTACTACGAAGCCCCCTTCACAATTGCAGATGGAGTTTACGGCTCAACATTCTTTGTAGCCACGGGATTCCACGGACTCCATGTAATTATTGGCTCAACTTTCCTAGCCGTCTGCTTTCTCCGACAAGTTCAATACCATTTCACATCCGAACACCACTTTGGATTTGAAGCTGCTGCATGATATTGACACTTCGTCGACGTAGTGTGGCTTTTCCTTTATATCTCGATCTATTGATGAGGATCATAATCTTTCTAGTACTAACGTTAGTATAAGTGACTTCCAATTACATGGTCTTGGTTAAAATCCAAGGAAAGATAATGAACTTAATCACAACCATCGCCCTAATCGCCATCGCCCTATCCTCAGTTCTCGCTATTGTCTCATTTTGGTTACCCCTAATAACCCCCGACCATGAAAAGCTTTCGCCATACGAATGCGGATTTGATCCCCTAGGCTCTGCCCGCCTGCCATTTTCCCTACGGTTCTTCCTGGTTGCCATCCTGTTTCTTTTATTTGACCTAGAAATCGCACTTCTACTCCCCCTCCCATGAGGAGACCAGCTCTCCTCCCCGCTCTCAACTTTTTTTTGAGCCTCCGCTGTACTAGTCCTCCTGACAGTAGGCCTAATCTACGAATGACTCCAAGGCGGCCTAGAATGAGCCGAATAGACGGTTAGTTTAAGAAAAACACTTGATTTCGGCTCAAAAACTTATGGTTAAAGTCCATAATCGTCTTATGACCCCCATCCACTTTTCTTTCTCAACAGCCTTTGTTCTAGGACTATCAGGACTAGCCTTTCACCGGACGCACCTTCTCTCAGCCCTCCTCTGCCTAGAAGGTATAATATTATCCTTATTTATTGCACTGTCACTATGAACAATAAGTCTTTCTTCCACAAGCTTCTCTGCTCTCCCCGTCCTCTTACTCGCATTTTCAGCTTGCGAGGCAAGCACAGGCCTTGCCCTCCTGGTTGCAACGGCCCGCACCCACGGCACGGACCGTCTCCAAGCCCTAAACCTTCTACAATGCTAAAAATTCTTATTCCTACTTTAATGCTTGTTCCAGTAACCTGGCTCACCCCTAAGAAATGATTATGGCCCACAACACTCCTTCACAGCCTTGTAATTGCCACAGCAAGCCTCTCCTGACTAAAGAATATTTCCGAAACAGGATGGGCAGCCACTAACTCATACATAGCAACAGACGCTCTTTCCACACCCCTCCTCGTCCTTTCCTGCTGGCTTTTACCCTTAATAATTTTGGCCAGCCAAAATCACTTAACCCCAGAGCCTGAAAACCGACAACGACTTTACATCACCCTCCTAACCTCCCTCCAAATTTTTCTTATTCTAGCCTTCGGGGCCACCGAAGTAATAATGTTTTACGTAATGTTTGAAGCAACCTTAATCCCAACCCTCATCCTTATTACACGATGGGGAAACCAAACAGAACGCCTAAACGCGGGCACCTACTTCCTGTTTTATACACTAGCCGGCTCCCTCCCCCTGCTAGTTGCCCTCTCACTCCTATATGCCACAACTGGAACTCTCTCCCTATTAATTCTTCAATACTCAGAGCCACTCCACCTCTCTACTTTAGCCGACAAATTCTGATGGGCCGGATGCATACTAGCTTTCCTTGTAAAAATGCCCCTATATGGAGTGCACCTCTGATTACCAAAAGCCCATGTCGAAGCTCCTGTTGCAGGGTCTATGGTCCTAGCTGCTGTCCTTCTAAAGTTAGGAGGCTACGGAATAATACGAATACTAGTTATCCTTGACCCTCTAACAAAAGAGCTAAGCTACCCCTTTATTATCCTAGCATTGTGGGGTATCATTATGACAGGCTCTATTTGCTTACGCCAAACAGACCTCAAATCACTCATTGCATATTCTTCCGTTAGCCACATGGGCCTTGTAGTAGGGGGAATCTTAATCCAAACCCCCTGAGGCTTCACAGGGGCCTTAATCCTTATAATTGCCCACGGACTAACCTCTTCCGCACTCTTCTGCCTAGCAAACACAAACTATGAACGCACACACAGCCGAACTATGGTTCTTGCCCGAGGACTACAAACCGTTCTACCCCTAATAGCTACCTGATGATTTATTTCTAGCTTAGCCAACCTAGCCCTCCCCCCTCTGCCCAATCTAATGGGGGAATTAATAATTATTTCATCCCTACTAAACTGGTCGTGATGAACCATTGCCCTTACAGGAATTGGAACCCTAATTACAGCGGGTTATTCACTGTATATGTTCCTGATAACCCAGCGAGGAAAAACACCATCCCACCTTCTGGCAATTGAACCAACTCACTCGCGTGAACACCTGCTTATTACCCTTCATCTCCTCCCTCTCCTTTTACTTATCCTGAAACCAGAACTAATCTGAGGGTGAACTGCCTGTAGACATAGTTTAACTAAAACATTAGATTGTGATTCTAAAAACAGGGGTTAAACTCCTCTTGTCCACCGAGAGATGCTCGCTAGCAACGAAGACTGCTAATCCTCGTCACCTTGGTTGGACCCCAAGGCTCACTCGAAAGGCTTCTAAAGGATAACAGCTCATCCGTTGGTCTTAGGAACCAAAAACTCTTGGTGCAAATCCAAGTAGCAGCTATGCACCCCTCCGCACTAATAATAACTTCAAGCCTTATCATTATCTTTGCCCTCCTGGCCTACCCGGTTATTACAACAATTAACCCCGACCCTCGCCAGCAAGACTGAGCCCTAAGCCATGTAAAAACTGCCGTAAAAATAGCATTCTTTGTGAGCCTCCTTCCACTAACCTTGTTCCTTAATGAAGGGGCAGAAATCATTACCTCAACCTGGTCCTGAATAAATACAGAGACCTTTAACATTAATATTAGCTTTTACTTCGATAATTACTCAATTATCTTCACCCCCGTGGCCCTTTACGTAACTTGATCTATCCTGGAATTCGCCTCTTGGTATATACACTCTGACCCAAATATAAACCGGTTCTTCAAATATTTATTAGTCTTCCTGATTGCAATAATTATCCTTGTAACCGCCAACAACATATTCCAACTGTTCATCGGATGAGAAGGGGTTGGTATCATGTCCTTCCTGTTAATCGGCTGATGGTACGCACGAGCAGACGCAAACACTGCAGCCCTACAAGCAGTGCTCTACAACCGTGTCGGAGACATTGGGCTAATCTTTGCCATAGCTTGACTAGCAATAAATGTCAACTCTTGAGAAATCCAACAAATCTTTTCAACAACCCAAGAAATAGACCTCACGCCGCCCCTACTAGGACTAATTCTTGCCGCCACCGGGAAATCCGCCCAATTCGGCCTACACCCTTGGCTCCCCTCCGCCATGGAGGGCCCTACGCCGGTCTCTGCCCTACTTCACTCAAGTACTATAGTTGTAGCGGGCATCTTTCTACTAATTCGGCTCAGCCCACTATTGGAAAATAACCCTACCGCACTAACTATTTGCCTTTGCCTTGGAGCCCTAACAACCCTATTTACCGCTACTTGTGCCCTAACACAAAATGACATCAAAAAAATCGTAGCTTTTTCTACCTCCAGCCAGCTAGGCCTAATGATAGTTACCCTCGGACTAAACCAGCCTCAACTTGCTTTTCTCCACATCTGCACCCACGCTTTCTTTAAAGCCATATTATTCCTCTGCTCAGGGTCTATCATTCACAGCCTTAACGATGAGCAAGACATCCGGAAAATAGGAGGAATGCAACACCTCACCCCATTTACCTCTTCCTGCCTGACTCTAGGAAGCCTTGCCCTAACGGGAACTCCCTTCTTAGCAGGCTTCTTCTCTAAAGATGCCATTATTGAAGCCCTAAACACATCCCACCTGAACGCCTGAGCCCTCACTTTAACACTGATTGCCACCTCATTCACCGCAGTATACAGCCTCCGAATCGTATTCTTAGTCTCCATAGGCCACCCCCGATTTAACTCACTTTCGCCTATTAACGAAAACAACCCAGCAGTCATTAACCCTATCAAACGATTAGCCTGAGGAAGCATTATTGCAGGACTACTAATTACCTCTAATATCCTGCCCCTAAAAACACCTGTAATAACAATACCCACGAGCCTAAAACTAATAGCCCTCACAGTAACCGCCCTTGGGCTCTTATTTGCAATAGAACTAGCATCCCTAACTAGCAAACAATTTAAACAAACACCAGCCCTATCTGCCCATCACTTTTCTAATATACTAGGCTTCTTCCCAGCAACTATCCACCGAATTACCCCTGAAATTAACCTCACCCTTGGCCAAATAATTGCATCACAAACCGTCGACCAAACATGGCTGGAAAAAGTTATACCCAAGGCACTAGTTTCCCTAAATAAGCCTCTTGTTACTACAACAAGTAATATCCAAAAAGGCATAATTAAAACCTACCTTACACTTTTCCTCTTCACACTGTCAATCGCGGTAGTATTTGCATCCCTTTAAACAGCCCGAAGTGTTCCACGACTTAACCCCCGAGTTAACTCAAGCACAACAAACAAAGTTAAAAGGAGTACTCAAGCACTAATTACTAACAACCCTCCCCCAGCAGAAAATATAAGAGCCACCCCACTAATGTCCCCCCGAACCGTTGAAAAAGCCCCAATTTCATCAACAGACGCCCAAGAGAACTCATACCATCCCCCTCGAAATAAAGCTGACACTACACCGACCACAAAAAGGTACCAAATTATTGATATAATCACAGGCTCGCTCCCTCAACTCTCAGGATAGGGCTCCGCTGCAAGAGCAGCAGAATACGCAAACACAACCAACATTCCCCCCAAGTAAATCAAAAATAGGACCAAGGACAAGAAAGACCCCCCGTGCCCCAACAACACCCCACAACCCAGCCCCGCAACTACAACTAGCCCTAAGGCTGCAAAGTAGGGCGAGGGGTTTGAAGCAACAGCTAACAAACCTAAAACCAACCCAAGCAAAAATAAAGACATAACATAGGTCATAATTCCCGCCCGGACTTTAACCGGAACTAATGACTTGAAAAACCACCGTTGTTATTCAACTACAAGAACCTCTAATGGCTAGCCTTCGCAAAACCCACCCGCTTTTAAAAATCGCAAATGACGCACTAGTTGACCTTCCTGCTCCCTCAAACATTTCCGTTTGATGAAATTTTGGGTCCTTGCTGGGAATATGCTTGATTATTCAAATCCTCACAGGACTCTTCCTAGCAATACATTATACATCCGATATCGCCACAGCTTTTTCTTCCGTAGCCCACATCTGTCGAGATGTAAACTATGGATGGCTAATCCGCAACCTCCACGCCAACGGAGCCTCCTTCTTCTTTATCTGCATCTACATGCACATCGGACGAGGACTTTACTATGGATCTTACCTTTACAAAGAAACTTGAAACGTCGGAGTCGTTCTTCTACTCCTAGTTATGATAACTGCCTTCGTAGGATATGTCCTGCCTTGAGGACAAATGTCCTTTTGAGGTGCAACAGTAATTACCAACCTCCTATCAGCTGTACCCTACATTGGCAACGACCTAGTACAATGAATTTGAGGAGGCTTCTCCGTAGACAATGCCACCCTCACCCGGTTCTTCGCATTCCACTTCTTATTCCCGTTTGTTATTGCAGCAGCCACTATAATTCACCTTATTTTTCTTCACGAAACAGGCTCTAATAACCCCCTTGGCATGAACTCAGACGCTGACAAAATCCCATTTCACCCCTACTTCTCCTATAAAGACCTTCTAGGCTTCGCAGTCGCCCTTCTTGCTTTATCATCCCTAGCACTGTTCTCCCCCAACCTATTAGGAGACCCCGATAACTTCACACCTGCTAACCCGCTTGTCACGCCCCCACATATTAAGCCCGAATGATACTTCCTGTTTGCATATGCTATCCTCCGATCCATCCCTAACAAACTAGGAGGGGTTTTAGCATTACTTGGCTCTATCCTAATTCTTATAGTCGTACCAATTCTCCACACGTCAAAACAACGAGGAACAATATTCCGCCCTATTACACAATTCCTGTTCTGAACTTTAATCGCAGACATCGTCATCCTTACATGAATCGGAGGAATGCCAGTCGAACATCCTTTTATTATTATTGGCCAAATCGCCTCTGTAATTTACTTCTCACTATTCCTATGTTTCATACCCCTGGCAAGCTTACTAGAAAACAAAGCCCTGGGATGAGCTTGCATTAGTAGCTCAGTTTAAGAGCGCCGGTCTTGTAAACCGGAGGCCGAGGGTTAAAATCCCTCCTGCTGCTCAAAGAAAAGGGACTCAAACCCCTGCCCCTAACTCCCAAAGCTAGGATTCTAGTACTAAACTATTCTTTGTCTAACATATTATTATATTATTATGGTGTATTACATTTATGTATTATCAACCATCTTGTAATTTAAACAAGTTTCATGTACATGAAATTTAGACCTACTAAAACCATTATATTTGAATTTAAAATATATATAAGATCAACCAGGAAATAGAAGTATCAGTATAACTGCTAGTCAAAATATACACCAAGTAATTAACACACCTGAGTTCGTAGTACAATTGAGCCCAATAAGAGCCCACCAACCTATGGATTTAAAGTTATATCTTAATGATAGTGAGGGACAATTATTGTGGGGGTTTCACAAATTGAACTATTCCTGGCATCTGGTTCCTATTTCAGGAACACTTTTAGAAATATTCCCCCATAATTTATCGACCCTGGCATAAGTTAATGGTGAGGTACTATGATGGGACACCCCCCATGCCGGGCGTTCTTTCCATAGGGCTATGATTCTTTTTTCTGTTCTCCTTTCAATTACATTTCAGAGTGCACACGGTAATGGATAATAAGGTTGTACATTTCCTTGATTAAGTAATTATGTTTGAAATTCTAATAGACATTACTTAAGGATTACATAAGAGATATCAAGGACATAATACTGTGGAAACAATCGAAAGAATCTATTGTTTCACCCCCTCCGGGGTTTATTATCGTTAAACCCCCCCTACCCCCCCAAACTCCTAGGGTCAATAACACTCCTGTAAACCCCCCCGGAAACAGGAAACCCTTGAGTAACTTATGGGGCCTAAAAGTTCACATTTTAAACTATTACAATATTGCAAAT